TAACCCAAAAAATAAAGGGAATGCTTGGATAATTGGTTTATATAAATCCTTCCCGGTTGAGACCAAACATAAGAATGACATTGCCATAAATTGACAAGATAATATTTCCACTTATTCATCAAAAGAGGGGTATCTTTCGAAGCCAGAATTGATTTTCCTTGATATCTAACATAATGCATAAAAGGATCCTTGAAGAACCATAAGATGGCGACCGTAAAATCATTTTCTACCGGATATTTTATCTTTTCATAGAAATGAATTTGCTCAAAAAAGATCCCATAAGAGGTTAATCGTAAATGAGAAGATTGATTACGAAGAAAAAGGAAGATGGATTCATATTCACATACATGAGAATTATATAGGAGCAAGAATAATCGTGGATTACTTTTTGAAAAAATAAATTTTTTTGGAGTAATAAGACTATTCCAATTATAATTATAATACTCGTGAAGAAAGAGTCGTAATAAATGCAAAGAAGAGGGATCTTTCACCCAATAGCGAAGGGTTTGAACCAAGATTTCCAGATGAATGGGGTAGGGTATTAGTACATCTGATACATAATTTAAATGGGGGAATTTGTCCTCTAAAAAAGGAAATAGTGAATGAAGTGATCGTAAATTATAAGATTTTACAATTTCTGTTTCTGTCGTTTCTAAGGAAGATACTGATCGTAGGGAAAACGGAATTTCCACAATGACTGCAAATCCCTCCGATATCATTTGAGAATACAAATTTTTGTTGTACCCAAAAAATTTATTTTGGTTAGAATCATTAGCGGAAATAATCAAATGATTCTGTTGATACATTCGACTAATTAAACGTTTTATAATTAGTAAACTAGATTTATTGTCATAACCTACATTATCCAACAAAACGGATCTATTTAAACCATGATCATGAGCAAGTGCATAAATATACTCCCGAAAGATAAGTGGGTATAGGAAGTCATGTTGCTGATATCCATCTAGTTCGAAATATCCTTGATATTCTTCCATTTTTAATTAGATTTGAACCAGAAAAGAAATAGGTGATTTATTGGGTTATCAAATGATACATAGTACGATACAGTCAAAACAAGGTATTATAGTATGATAAGAAAAGAATAGATACCTCGGAAACAAGTAAGACTCATCAACAGACTCTCTAACCTCTCTTTTTACATCTAATTGATTTATGTTCATTCTAGGGTAACAAGATGGTTCGAAGTCCTTTATTTTTTCAATCCAATCGCTCTTTTGATTTTGAAAAAAAAATCTTTATCAATATACTGCCTTCTTCTACACATTTATCTCTACCCTATAATGGGTAATAGCTAATAATTAGGACTCATAAGAAATTTTTAATCCACTCATGGGAAAAGTCTTTCCCGCATTAAGCACTAATATATTTTTAACGTCTAATTAGATCGGGCAATCATTCAAAAATTAAGAACAGAAGCTCATTACTTTTTGTTTCCCTATAATTGGAACCGTAGTTAGGGCTCTACCCATTTATTCCCTCGACCAAATTTATTTTTTATTTTATTACACGTCAAGAATTCAAATAATTAAAATAAAGGTTTGGACCTATTCGTTAAGAATGAAATATTCTCAGAATTATCCATTGATACGACATGCTGCTTTTTCCATTCATTCCTTTCAGGATCAGTCGTGGTCTTACAAACTCTGCCGCTGGTATGGACGAATCTGTTGCTTCATACAAATGTGTAAAAGATGCTAGCCGCACTTAAAAGCCGAGTACTCTACCGTTGAGTTAGCAACCCAAATAAAATAATTTGAATGTGTAGATACAATAGGAATCCCAATAAATTAAAAAATGGAATTGCACAACGCAATCAAAACCAATCAAAACATTAAAATAGCAAAAATTTTTTAATTTATAATTTATTATATTCTGAATATAATAAAAATGAACAGATCCGATGAAAATGCAAAAAATTATCAGATAAAAATAGGGATTATAGGGATTAAAGTAAAATATTTATAGAGCGCCCCTTGTCTCTTATGTTATCGATTAATTAGTATATTTAATTAATTAGTATATATAGATTTTTATTGATTTTAATCTTAATCAAAAAAAGACTTCTTGTATTACATAAAATCCAAGAGACCATTGTTTGACTGAAATAAAATCTATGGGACGGAGATATAAATGGATCCTTTTATCCACGATCGGATTATATTTATTTGATACACTGTTGTCAATATGAATGTTGAGAAAAGAATACAAAAGAGAAAACAAATTAGAAATAGAACTAATATAATAATTCCAATTTCAATCGATTTTAATAAAAAAAAAACTAAGGACTTTTGTTGGATTGGCACTACATATATAGAATATTTATATACAATATTGGGGGAAAAAGAAATTAAGGAAGATAGGGGGAAAAAAAAAAAAAAATGAGATTTAGTCAAAAGTCAAATAAACAAGTTTAATCCTTTGTGTTTTTTATTTGTTTTAGAGTTCCACCGAAAACCACCTCATTAACAGTAATCTGAAAATTTTATATTTATAAACCCGATACTTCATTTATTATTTATTCACTTGATCTTTTTCTATCTATTTTATTGATATAAATCAAATTTGATAGAAATCAAATAGATTTTTGTCGTTATAAAAGACAACATTCTACTCTACAGTAACAATAATAAATTAAGTATGATATGAATATAACAAAAGAGGAAATAGCAAAGAAACTAAAAGGTTATACAAAGCTATATACAAAGCATCCGCATCTTCTTTTTTTATATTTCATTAATTTTATTTTGTTTGTTGATTAAGCCGAAGTTCCGTAAAAACTCCCGCCTTTTTTAAAATATCATGAACTGTTCCTGTAGGTTGAGCGCCTTTTTCAAGGAAATATAAAATAGCAGGAACATTTAAATAGATTTGATTCTTTATCGGATCATAAAAACCCACTTTACGAAGATCTCTTCCCTCTCGTCGGGATCGAACATCAATTGCAACGATTCGATAAATGGCTCATTGGGATAGATGAACAATACCCCCCCCTAGAAACGTATAAGAAGTTTTATCCTCGTACGGCTCGAGAAAATTCGAAATTATGATGATGTCTATATATAGAATTCGAATATAAAATATATCCATAAAATCATCAAATTAATTAGATTTTAGATTATTGATTTAAGTACTTTTTTTCTTATTTTTCCCAACCAAAAATTGTATTTGAAATTTGCACCCTCATAACTCAAGTTGAATAATTCTAAAATAACTCAAAAAAAACCTTTTAGGTATTTCATTTATTGAGCGGTCTCTAACCCCTTTTTTGTCTGTCTCCTTTAGAATCTACTTTATATTCTTCATTCTGATCTAGTTGTTGAGACAATTGAAAAAGGTATTTACTTGTTCCAGGATCTTTATCTTTGCCTTGAATCATTGGGTTTAGACATTACTTCGGTGATCTTTAAATCGTTTCAAAATGGCAGCAACATACCATTTTTTGGGATTTATTTCTATCAAAGAATCATACGAATGGTTGATTCCTACACTTTACTTTTGATTTGATCGAAAGAGTTTTACCAATTTCAACAAATTTGACTTTTCAATTTTCTCGAATTGGATACTTTAGATTTATATCTCGAAAATAAAATATACTTACGAAGTTGTTACAATTTATTGATCGATACTAACCTTAGATTCTTGCCCTTGAGAATCAATACTTTCTACTCGAGCTCCATCGTGTACTATATTACATCACAACACTCAAAAAATGAGAGTTCCAGTGGAACAGAACAAATGATGTCGAGCCAAGAGCACTTTCATTCCTATATAAAATATAAAAAAATGGTGGATGTAAGAATCCACAGCTGATCATGTCCTTCAAGTCGCACGTTGCTTTCTACCACATCGTTTTAAACGAAGTTTTACCATAACATTCCTTCGGTTTGGAACCAGTATGTAATTGATTCGATTATGGAATCATGAATAATCATCGGTTCGGTCGGTACATAGTAATCTATACTTTTTTTCTATATCAAGAATGGATAATTTATGAAGAAGTCTCCGCAAGAATTCAATCAATTTGACCCCATTTTTTATTCTTTATAATTATAACTAACATAACACGAATAAATAAACACGAATAAACAAGTTATTTTGAATCCCTATCTTCATGATAGGATAAATTCAACAATTTAACACTTCTTCGAATACCAAGAACTCATAAGCAATCATTCAAAAGATTTAATTGATTGAATAATTTACTACCTGATATCATTATTTTAATTTTGCATAAGGTTTTAGAGTAAGGACCATTCGCTTTTTATCATCATTTTATCATCATAAGAGAGAGATAAATCCATATTGGATTAACCCCTCAATGATTACTAAAAAAAGATAGATAAAAAAAAGACTGATGTAAGGAAAGAGTGAAGATTTGGGTTGTTATTTTTTCATATTGTAAAATAGTAATATTTTACAAATCACAAATAGATTAAATTTCATATGCGTGTTATTTGAACTAGATTCAATTTGTGAAAAAGATATGATTCAGATTTCATATTAAAACAACAAGAAACAAGAATAACATTCTCTACCAATTCTATACCAATATTATACTCTTAAACGGAAGACTGTTGGAAAAGACAATCTTTATTTTGATATATTTTATTATGATATAGATAGATATTTTATTATGTATTAAAAAAAAAAAAAAATAAAATGATCATGGGTCAGGTATGCTCTGGGACGGAAGGATTCGAACCTCCGAATAGCGGGACCAAAACCCGTTGCCTTACCACTTGGCCACGCCCCATTTCTAGTCGACACTAATAAACACTAATAGTAGTACTGGTTATTCGTCAACTCCAGTGTAAATATCTATAAAATAGATTACTAGAATTTTTATACATGCCGACATAGAATTAAACTTAATTTATTGATCATTACATATAATTCAATTAAGATATTGTATGAAAGTATGATTTATTCTATTCTCTTTTGATTTGAGAATTGAAGGGTTTTTGATTGGGTGAGTTCAA